GCAGGGGAATTTATCCTGGAAGCGGAAGAACTACTGAAACTTCGTGAAACCCTCACAAAGGTTTATGTACAAAGAACGGGCAACCCTTTCTGGGTTGTATCCGAAGACATGGAAAGGGATGTTTTTATGTCAGCAACAGAAGCCCAAGCCCATGGCATTGTTGATCTTGTAGCGGTCGAAAATGAAAATACTGTCGACTCGGTGTAAATCCATGATTCCATTTCAAAACATAATTTAAATTTTCTGTGATTTTTTATTGAATAGAAATAATTAATAATGATCAATCATCAGGTTAAGATCAATCTAAACCAACCCATTCTAGACTTCTATATATATACGATTCACGATGCCAACTATTAAACAGCTTATTAGAAACACAAGACAGCCAATAAGAAATGTCACGAAATCCCCCGCTCTTCGAGGATGTCCTCAGCGTCGAGGAACATGTACTAGGGTGTATGTGCGACTCGTTCAGATCATGAGCTCGAACAAATGAGACAATTTTTACAGTACCAATGAATAGGATAGATAGAGTAGAGGAACACCATTTAATTTACTATCTTCTCTAAAAAAAAGATCTATCATATACCCATCTTGTATATGCAATTTTTGGTTTCCATTGGTGCAAATCCAATCACCTCGATTTGAGATGAAAAGAAATTCCCCATTGGTAGCAAACAGTTATCCATTAAGCGGGGAAATAATATTATAAGAAGCAAAAAGGTTATGCTCCTACTCTTGAAAGAACGGACTAAGAGGGTCAGCTACCTAGCAAATTTTCATAATTAAATGCCGTCACTGTATGGATAGTTCTTATTGTGAAAAGACCTATTACTCTATAATTGATGAGTAGAGCTAAAGAGTGTGAACTATACAAGTTAACAATAACATTTGATTAAATGAGAGAGGAGGCTCCGGTGTATAGAGAGGACCTCACCGTTTAAGAAGTAACCATAGAAACGATGGAACCCACTATTTTTTTTTAGTATCGGTAGAATTTCTTATTTCCAGATGAAATTCCTGAAAAATCAAAATTTCAATTGTGGTTGGGAAGGTCATAGTAGCAAAAGCCATTGGAATTTTGATTTTATATATTGGAATAATCCGTTTTGTTATTAATTGATCGAGGGAGGGGAAAAAAATGGCTGAAAGAAGAGAAATCGATTAGTTATTCATTAAAGTTTAATTTGATTCAATGACCAGAGTTAGACGGGGATATAAAGCTCGGAGACGTCGAACAAAAATTAGTTTATTTGCATCAACCTTTAGAGGGGCTCATTCAAGACTTACTCGGACTACTACTCAACAGAAAATGCGAGCTTTGGTTTCCACTGATCGAGATAGAGGCAGGCAAAAGAGGGATTTTCGTCGTTTGTGGATCACTCGGATAAATGCAGTAACTCACAAGAATAAGGTATTCTATAATTATAGTCGATTAATACACAATCTGTACAAGAAACAATTGCTTCTTAATCGTAAAATACTTGCGCAAATAGCTATAAAAAATAAGAATTGTCTTTACATGATTTCCAATAAAATAACATCATCAAATAAAGGAGATTCAAAAGTAATATACAGGAATGATTGAAACAGAATTCCCCGGAGAATGAACTCCGGGAAGATAGAATCAAAATAAATGAAGATAAGATAAATAGTAGGAATGAACGAACATCTTTCATTTCAATAATAATAAAAAAAAAAAAAGATGTGGACCTTCCACTCAAATTGTCCCCCTTTTGACAAGGAAAGATATGGAATATTTAAATTGGATTTCATTCAATTTAAATTTAGTAGTATACCAATGAACGGAACTATATACTATTTCATCTAAGTTGAATAACCAAAGACTATTTCGTCTAAGTTCAAGAACCAAGGACTTTATTTTACTACGGATTCGGATAACTCAAGAAGTTTTTATTTGGTTATGATCGTTAAGAGGAAAAAGAATGGAATAATCATTCCATGATAAAATAGAGTAACCATCCATTTTGTTTGGATAACGTGTATACACCATACAGACAATTGAAATAAAAAAATCCATTGAAATATCAAAATCCATGGGCCAATTCATGAATTTCGATTTGTAATAGATCCATGGGGTAGCTAATGAGAGAAGTTGTTGTTCATAAATATGAAATTGGAAAGGAATTTTTCTATGGAACTATTGATCTTTCGTACCTCTACTGCAATAATATGAATGACTCGTTATTCACTTATTCACTCGGGTTTTTGTAAGTAATAAGATTATGTAGGAAAGATGGCCGAGCGGTTCAAGGCATAGCATTGGAACTGCTATCTAGGCTTTTGTTTACCGAGGGTTCGAATCCCTCTCTTTCCGTTTCTCTCTAATCTTACAATCGGAGTTTTGAATCCATTGCGTAGTATACCTATTTACTTCTGGTTCTAGGACCTGTAGTTCTAAGGATTGACTCGGCTCTCTCAAATTGTTTCTCATTATTAATAAAAGGTAACAAAGATAAAATACGAGCTTGTTTTATAGCAATAGTAATTAATCGTTGTTGTTTCGAGGTCAATCTATTAACTTGTCTAGATAAGATTTTTCCTTGTTCACTAATAAATCGACTAATTAAACTCATGTTTCTATAATAGATTCGATCCCCCGATCGAATTGGGGGCAAACGCCTACGAAAAGATCGCTTGGATTTATGAAAAGGTTGCTTGGACTTATCCATGGTTTATTCTTTATCTATAAAATCCTATCTCTTCATTCATTTCAGATCCGACCGAAATGGGGTTTTATTTGTATATTATATACAAATATGTATATATGCTAAATATATGTTAAGTTCTTCCTCTTCCTCTTCCTTTAAAGGATCGCACACACGTTACGCTCGATCTATTTCTTTATTTCCCCATGAATCGTATGCTTGTGACAATAGGGGCAAAATTTTCTCAATTCTAATCGACTGGGCGTATTGTGTCGATTCTTTTGAGTAATATATCTAGAAATGCCCGGCGATTCTTTATTGACACCATTTCGGACACAATTGGTACATTCCAAAATAACTATGACTCTGACATCTTTACCCTTGGCCATGAACCTCCTTTGGATTTTTAATCAACTGAAACTTATCGATTTTCAATCCGAACCGAAGAAGAAAAAAAAAAAAAGACGAAATGGCAAGAAAATTGTATATGGATCGAGGATAAAATAACGATGTGGAAAACAAGACAAGGATTTTGTACAATGACACTGTACAAGAATTTGAAAAAGGGATGTAGCGCAGCTTGGTAGCGCGTTTGTTTTGGGTACAAAATGTCGCGGGTTCAAATCCTGTCATCCCTACCTATTACTTTTCCTATGGGCAGTAACGGGGGATTAATTTCGATCGATTAAAATTGGGCATAATCTTTCATTTTGACATACTATATGTAATGTATGCAAGATGTATTGGGGGTACAAAAAAAAGACTTTTCTTTAAACTAGTATCTCCTGTCATAAGAAAGCGCTCGTAGTTCAGTTCGGTAGAACGCGGGTCTCCAAAACCCGATGTCGTAGGTTCAAATCCTACAGAGCGTGATTCTGTTCTTTTTATGTTGAATCACAATAAAATAACTTAACAAGGTTGAATTTCAAATTGAATTTGACCTCCTCCTTGCGGGAGGTCAATCACAAAAAAATCTTACTCAAAAAAAGGTCCAACTGATCACCGCGTCTGTATTGTAAATATGCAGTTACGAATAATCCTGCCAAAGTAATAGGAATTGGGCCCAAGATGATTCCAAATAGAAAAACTTCAATCATTTCTTTTTTGTGAGGGGATAAAGAGAGAGTGAAGATCTATCCCTAAATATTAATCTGAATTATCCGTAAATCTCAATAAGCAAGAATGGGCCATTGATGCGGAAAGGAACCATAGAATATCCACAATCTCAGAGAAATATTAAATTTTTTTTTTGAATTGTTTATTCCATTTTTTTTTTACGATGAACTAAATACTTGTTCGCTACAAATAACTGAATCTAGCGCTATACTTGAATTTTTTTAATTTTGATTCAAGGGAAAGAAACCGTGGAGCTGGAATAATTCACTCAGAACACCCTTTAAAGGATTACGTGGTACGATTGAGTCGAATAAGCCCTTATGGAATAAATACTCAGCCACTTGTGAACCATCAGGTACTGTTTTATTCAATGTTTGTTCAATTACTCTTTTACCCGCAAATGCAATGTAGGCATTAGGTTCAGCAATAATGACATCCCCCAACATACCAAAACTGGCTGTTACTCCACCGGTTGTGGGAGATGTCAGAACTGATACATAGAATAACTTTTTATTTGATTGATAATTATATGAAGCAGAAGATATTTTAGCCATTTGCATCAAGCTCAAACTTCCTTCTTGAATGCGCGCTCCTCCAGAAGCACACACAATAATGAGAGGTAGAGATCGATTAGTAGCATACTCAATCAAACGGGTGATTTTCTCGCCCACTACAGATCCCATACTACCTCCCATGAACTGAAAATCCATAACCCCAATTGCTATGGGAATACCATTTAGTTGACCTATACCTGTTTGAACAGCTTCAGTTAAACCTGTCTTTCTTTGATAAGAATCAATACGATCTCTATAAGGTTCCCCCTCTGAATTAAATTCAATGGGGTCCATAGAGACCATATCTTCATCCATAGTATCCCAAGTGCCCGGATCAATCGAAAGTTCGATTCTATCTGAACTACCCATTTTCAAATGATATCCACACTGTTCACAAATATTCATTTTTGACCTAAAAAATTTTTTATAATTTAATCCATAACAATTTTCGCATTGAACCCATAAATGTCTGTATTTTTTATTTATATCGAAATCATTAGATTTTCCTCTTATAGTGAAATCACTGCCATTAGTATTCGTTTTTATATTAGAACTCCCGTTTTCGCTACTACTTACACTTTCACTACAACTGAAACTATAAATGTAACTGTCACTGGAATTGTCAGTACCACCCGAAATGTAACTAGTAATACGGATTTCA